ATTCAAAATAAAGGGAATCGAATCCCCCCCATGAGCTACGTTTCCAAATGAAATTATCTCTGTTTCTGCTTATGATTTTGGGTAACCTCAATTAGTAAATTTACTAATTTAAATTTGAAAAATCTATTTCATTCAAATTGCACACTGAACTTTATATATATATGTGTCCTAGTCCTAATATAATAATCTGAGGAAAGAGGATAAAAGAAAGATAAAGATCGTCCCACAATCACACCTTTCTTCGAGAAGGAATGAATTTAGTGAAGAAATGCATAAAGTTTCGTCCCTATTTATTATATTTTCGGAGTATCATCGACATAAAAAACGCTACTATAATGGTAAAATATTAGATACTTTCGACTCGGATTCATTTTTATCACACCTCTTTGTCTTCAAAGAAAATTAGATCATTATAAAAAAAGAGTTTAGAACTGAACTTCTTTCTTTTTCCATTTCACCTCTATTGTTTATTTTGGTTTGTGGCTAATGGAAGTGGAAGGGTCGTTCGAGAAGTATCATCTCATCGGATAATGATACACGAAAGGCGTAGGATAGTTTATCGAAAAGAAAAAACGGAACAGTAAATAAAAAAGCTCCTGATTGGATCAAGAATCCCATTTTTCATTTGATTCGGTGTGGATAAAAGATCTTTTTATGGTATACTATTCAATTCTCGACGATGAATTTATTTGATAGCTCAACTATTGTTATTTATGATATTGATTCGATTCAATACCATCGAGAGGGAGTTCATCCATTGAATTGACAGGCAAAAGATTTATCATCTCTATGGGATTAAATCCCGAGTTATTGTGAAATAAAATAAAAAAACGATTAGATTATGGAAGTGAATATTCTTGCATTTATTGCTACTGCATTGTTCGTTCTCGTGCCTACTGCTTTTCTACTTATCATTTACGTAAAAACAGTCAGCCAAAATCAAAGTAAAAATGATTAATAAATTTGACCGAAACTTGACTTCTGACGAAAAGAATTCAAATTCCGCGTCTTAAATGAAATGCGCGGACTAGAATCGTCAGTATTCTATGCGATCCGATAGTATATGGTAGAAAGAAAGATTTCTATATTTCTTTCTACCATACCTTTCTCGTAGTTTTCTTGTAGTGTAAAAAAAGTTCTACAGTGTATAAAATACTGTAGTAAAGTTGTACTCTAATAATAATACAAACTTAATCTACAATACTACAATAAGATGGATCTTCCTATATGTAGATATCAATTCCATATATGGAATGTATCGAATTCTATTTCTTTGCTACATCTATTTGTATTTGTTCCAATTGAAAGAAAACTTTGTTCTAATTCTTACTATTTCTTTGTCTTTCGTATTTTTTTCAATATGAATCTCCATATCTATCGAAAAAGTAAGATCAATGAAGGAAGTTTGATTAAAAAAATCAAGTCGTTTTTTTTTTTAGTTTAGCATTTTAAAGAGGTAAAAGAGGTACTTGATTGAGTCACTAACAGGAGTTCTGGAGTTCTATGGGAATCCAATTTCAAAAATAAGAAAACAAGCGGTAAATGGCCAATATGAAACTCTCCTAAGGCAAAATACATAGTTTTTTGTTAGACAATTTATATTGTTTCTCAGAACAAGTGTCTAGACACTTACCGGAACGGTTCCTTCTTTAGAACAGTAAAACAAATAAAAATTAGATCTTCCTCATTGTCTATTTATAATTCTATGAAGAGCCTATCGTTGAAATCGAAAATTTAGAAAGAATTAGTGGGAATGATTGAAAGAGTATTATTTATATAATACATTAATTCCACTCGAATCCAATGGACTTTCTAAATAAAAATATTGTTATTTTAAATCGTTAAAAAAAACTTTTCAGAATGATCTATAAAACAATTGATAGAGTTTTTTCCTCGACTCAATTAAAAAATAGTACCTCTAGAGTCCACTTCTTCCCCATACTACGAGTGAAAGAGAAAATGTAAAGACTACCATTAAAGCAGCCCAAGCGAGACTTACTATATCCATGTGAATTATGTCCCCTATTTCTATGAATATGAAAGAATTATTCTATTATTACTCACTAATAATAGTGGAATCAATGGTGCAGAGTCAAAAATATATTCTGACCCAACGCTATTGATGAATCAATCAACGAAATAGATTTGTATTTATAAAAAATTCCAATTATCTATTCAATAGAATATTGATTCAATGCCTGAGCATTCAGAGACTCTCGTGAGTCCGTATCGAAATTCCGCCCCTTCCATCACCATCACTATAATCTTTCCTTGCATCTAGACTTCAGGGATTTCGGATTTTTTACGAGCAACCTATACCTGATGCTTGCTTCGAATCAAACAAGTATAAAAAATACCTTTTCTTCTGTTGGGGAATAATGGAGCCAGTTCTATTAGCAAAAGAGTTAAATCAGCAGAACAGAATAGCAGATTTTGAGTATTTGGTTGATTAGGCGACACCCAGATTTGAACTGGGGAAAAAGGATTTGCAGTCCCCCGC